CTTTCTATTTTTATCTTGGATCCACAATTAACCCTAAGGATCTATAGGATTGGTGTATTCTTTTTTATTCCCCAGTTTCGGATAGACCAGTATCACAACTTCTTATACCTATCCTGTATATTGTCCTTTTCTTTCCGTGTTGGAATAGAAACTTATTAATAGACGAGATTTTACAAAAAAATGTGTTTTTTTTTCATTTTTTTAGGAGAAAAGAAATATTACTTTTCTCGATGCGAATTTGACACAATATAACAAATTACTTTTCTATTTCGAAAAAAAAAATTGAAAACATGATTCCCTCATAAAATATCATATAAAGTGAAGTGATACTCCGGTTTCTTACAAAAAAGTAAAAGAGAATCATTTTTTTTTAATACCCACTCTTTATTTAGTTAATAATCCTGTTGATTGGATCTATATACTTATTTTGAGAGGCAAAAAAATAGTTAAATGATTTTTCATCGAATGACTATTCATCTATTTATTTTGATGGAAATAGCAGCAAGAAAGTTCTATGGAAAAATGGTGGTTCAATTCGATCTTATCCAATGTGGAATTAGGATACAGGTGTAGGCTAAGTAAATCAATGGATAGTTTCAATCCTTTTGAAAATACCAGTATAAGTGAAGACCCGATTCTAAATGATACAGATAAACACACCCATAGTTGGAGTAATAGTGACAACTCGAGTTCCAGTAATGTTGATCATTTAGTCGGCGTCAGGGACATTTGGGATTTCAGCGTTGATGAAACTTTTTTAGTTCAGGATAGTAATAAGGACAGTTATTCCATCTATTTTGATATAGAAAATAAAGTTTTTGAGATTGAGACTGATTATTCTTTTCTGGGTGAACTAGAAACTTATTTTTCTAGTTATTGGAGTTATAATTATCTGAATAATGGGTCTAGTACTGGCGACTCCCAATATGATCATTATATGTATGATACTAACTATAGTTGGAATAATTACATCAATAGTTGCATTGACCGTTATCTTCGCTCTCAAATCTGTATTGATAGTTCTATTTTTAGTGGTAGTAACTATTATAGCGAAAGTTACATTTATAGTTACATTTGTGGTGAAAGCGAAAATAGTAGTGAAAACGAGAGTGCCAGTCTAATAACTAGCACGAATGGTAGCGATTTGGCTATAAGAGAAAGTTCTAATGATCTCGATATAACTCAAAAATACAAGCATTTATGGGTTCAATGTGAAAATTGTTATGGATTAAATTATAAGAAATTTTTGAAGTCAAAAATGAATCTTTGTGAACAATGTGGATATCATTTGAAAATGAGTAGTTCAGATAGAATTGAATTTTTGATTGACCCAGCGACTTGGGATCCTATGGATGAAGACATGGTATCTCTGGATCCCATTGAATTTCATTCCGAAGAGGAACCTTATAAAGATCGTATTGATTCTTATCAAAGAAAGACAGGATTAACCGAGGCTGTTCAAACAGGCACAGGTCAACTAAACGGCATTCCCGTAGCAGTTGGGGTTATGGATTTTCAGTTTATGGGGGGTAGTATGGGATCCGTAGTAGGTGAGAAAATTACTCGTTTGATCGAGTATGCTACCAATAAATTTTTACCTCTTATTTTAGTGTGTGCTTCCGGAGGAGCACGAATGCAAGAAGGAAGTTTGAGCTTGATGCAAATGGCTAAAATATCTTCTGCTTTATATGATTATCAATCGAATAAAAAGTTATTTTATGTGTCAATCCTTACGTCTCCTACAACTGGTGGGGTGACAGCTAGTTTTGGGATGTTGGGAGATATCATTATTGCTGAACCTAACGCCTATATTGCATTTGCCGGTAAAAGAGTAATTGAACAAACATTGAATAAGACAGTACCTGAAGGTTCACAATCGGCTGAATTTTTATTCCATAAGGGCTTATTCGATTCAATCGTACCACGTAATCTTTTAAAAGGCGTTTTGAATGAGTTACTTCAGCTCCATGATTTTTTTCCTTTGAATCCTAAATCAAGTAGAGCCTTAACTTAATTAAAGTTAATTAAATTGAAATTAGTTAATTTTTTTTCTGGCGAGCAGGTATTTTTGTAATCAAAGGAAAAACACCACGAATGCATTTTTATGTGACATAAGAGTAAATTGTAGTAAAGAATCATCCAGATAATTTTTTGGCCGATATTCACTCTTTTTTCTTGTTGATAGAAAAAAGAGTGAATTCTTTTTTCCGTGAAAAAACAGTTCGGCAAGGTAAAATGGTAAATAATAAAAAATAAAACGAATTTCATCTTTTTTTCTTACTTCTGCATACAAAAATATAAAAAAGTAGAGTCTCATATATTTATATGTATATATATATGGCGAGAATCCCCTCTTTTTGGTAAAAACAAAAAATCCCAATTTTTTGATCGTATTAGAAATTGTAACGAAGTGTTCGGGAATTTATAAGCAGAAAAACTCGTTATTTTTTATTTTAGTAAAATAAAAAATAAATTAAAGTTATAAGACAAGAAAAAAAAAGATAATATAAAGAAGAATAAAAAATAGGTGGATTATCCATATATATTTCATGTAGAAATACAAATAAGTCACTTAATTAGTTCAATACTCTTTGGACTTTATTTTATTAGAATTCTTTATTTTATTAGAATTATATATGTTCATTTCGATATAATTTTATTATATACAAATCTTAGTGATTCTAAAATTAGCTTTGGAATAATTACTAATAAACTAATTACTATTACGAATAATAAAAAAAATTACTAAATAATTAGATTAGTAATATAAGAATTATTAAGATATAATAATTAATTAATAAGATAAGAATTAATACGAAATGAAATAAGAGAAAGAATTAATATAAATTTAATATTAATAAAGAATAATCAAAATAGAAATATAATAATAAAATAATAATCAAAATAGAAATATAATAATCAAAATAGAAATATAATAATAAAATAATAATAATAATAATATAGAATATCAAAATCTAATAGTAGAAATACAAAATAGAAATTAAATAGAATATTTAGATAGAATATTTCTAAATATTTAATTTAATTAATATTTATTTAATAATTAATGTTTAATTTCATTTTAAGAGAATTGCTTATTTAATTATTTAAATTATTTAATAGAATAGTTAATATTAATAGAAAACTATCTAATCATATCGAAATATATTATAGAATAATATAAAAATACAAAAATATGTAGAAAATATGTAGAATTAGAATATATTATTAAAAAATTAATAAAAAAGTTTAATAATAAATAATATAATATAAAATAATAATAAATAATATAATCTATAATATAATCTATTTAATAATAATATTCAAAAATTTCTATTCAAAATAATATAACAAAATAATAGAAATAGAATATATAAATATTCGAATACAAATGAAACAAAAATATAAAATATAGAAATAGGATAATTAATAAATTTAATAAATATAGAATTTTAGAATATAGAATATGTTAATAGAAATTAAATATAGATATAGAAGAATATATAATTAAGAATTATAGAATATTCTAATATAAAATAATAGAAAATTCTATTCTAATTATTAGAATATAAATATTCTAATCTAAATATAATAATATAAAAATTAAATAAAAATTCCAATTATAAGATAGAAGAAAAAAAAATATTAGAAGAAAAAATAAACAGGTACAAATATTAAATTGAGGTGCCCATTCTATGACAATTCTCAACAACTTACCCTCCATTTTTGTCCCTTTAGTGGGCTTAGTATTTCCGGCAATTGCAATGGCTTCATTATTTCTTCATGTTCAAAAAAACAAGATTTTTTAGATCCGATTAGGTACGATGGAAATAGATTTCATTTATTTTTTTTTTCAAGGCCTAGACTTAGATCCTAATACGGATATCTAGTTAGTCTAATATGATATAATCTAATACGATATAACATGTTATATATGTGTAGATAGGAGATCATAGGATGAGGCTACTTTATTTGTTAATCTAATGAATTCGATGAATTCCTCCTAAAGATTCACATCAAAATAGTGCGAGTTGATGGAAATTACTTCGGAAACAGAAACAAAAAAAAAAAACAGAAAGTCAAATCAAATGGGCTAGTCTCCCACTTCCAATAAAAAGTAACTGGATCTAGTATGAGTTGGCGATCAGAACATATATGGATAGAACTTATAGCGGGGTCTCGAAAAATAAGTAATTTCTGCTGGGCTTTTATACTTTTTTTAGGTTCATTGGGTTTTTTATTGGTTGGAATTTCCAGTTATCTTGGAAAAAGTTTCATATCTTTATTTTCCTCTCAGCAAATACTTTTTTTTCCACAAGGGATCGTGATATCTTTCTATGGGATCGCTGGTCTATTTATTAGTTGTTATTTGTGGTGCACAATTTTGTGGAATGTGGGTGGGGGTTATGATCGATTCGATAGAAAAGAAGGAATAGTATTTATTTTTCGCTGGGGATTTCCTGGAAAAAATCGTCGCATCTTACTCCGATTCCTTATGAAAGATATTCAGTCTATTAGAATAGAAGTTAAAGAGGGTATTTATGCTCGGCGTATCCCTTATATGGAAATCAGAGGCCGAGGTACTGTTCCTTTGACTCGTACTGATGATAATTTGACTCCACTAGAAATTGAGCAAAAAGTAGCGGAATTGGCCTATTTTTTGCGTGTACCAATTGAAGTATTTTAAAATGAGTTGAAGAATGAGCATTTTCGTAGCAGGAGTGAAAAAATCCAAGAGTCTTATTTTTTTATAGCAAAACTTATATAGCATAACTTAACTGGAATTTCTTCACAATATTGATGAACTAAAGAATACGTATTATATATACGTATCCGGAACAATTCCAATTAGAAAATAAAACTTTTTTATCTGCAAATTTTGTTATGCGTATGTAAATTCACTAAATCCAATAACAAAACAAGTAAGAAATCAAAATAATATACCCATCTCATAGATCAAAACAAAGCATTTCGGAATAAAATAGAAAGAAATTCTCTTTTTATGTTCAATATTTGAAATTGATAGGTTATGTATCGGTAGATTCTATCTTGGAAATTATCTCTACTTTCTTTTGTCATGTGTCAGTCGAGGTTTATTTTTATCTTTTTTTTGTCTTCCTTAATGTAATGAGCAAAGGGCTGGACCATTTAGAATGATAACCTTTCTGTCTTATTTTGCTTTTGCCACTCATTTTTTATTATCACATCACAATATTCTTCATAAATCTTTCTTAATTATTCCTGGGGGATATGGGGAAATTGGCCATTTTTTTTTTTTCGAAATATTTGTTTTGTTGATAGAACGTAATTCTTTTATCTCTAAATACGAATTTTGAGTCGCTCTTGGGGACATTTATGGAAAGGGGGAATTGCTTCGAAATTGAGCAATTGAGATATCTAAAAAGAATATTTTTTTCTTCATTTGTGTACTCTTTTTATTTTAGGCTATTTTTTTTTTGTATTCTTTCATCTTTCAAAATTCAAGGACTAACCACTGGCTTACAAATAAAAACAGCGAATAGATTCATAAGTTCGAAGCCTTGGAAGAGAACTTATACTTGATAGAAATATTAGATCATATAGAATCGAGAAATGAGGTGCGTTCATTAAAAATTCACATACGAAAAATGGAAAAAAAAAAAACACATTTATTCCCCTTATATATCTTATATATATAGTTTTTTTTCCCTGGTGGATCTCCTTTTTATTTAAAAAAAGTTTTGAATCTTGGGTTATTAGTTGGTGGAATACTAGTAAATCCGAAATTTTTTTAAATGATATCCAAGAAAATTTTTTTATAGAAAAATTCATAGAATTCGAGGAGCTCGCTCGCTTGGACGAAATGATAAAAGAATATCCGGAAATACATCTACAAAAGTTTCCTATCGGAATCCAGAAACAAACGATCCAATTGATCAAGATACATAATGAGGATCGTATCCATACGATTTTGCACTTCTCGACAAATATAATCTCTTTCGTTATTGTAAGTGGTTATTCTATTCTAAGTAATGAAGAACTTTTTTTTATTAATTCTTGGGTTCAAGAATTCCTATATAACTTAAGTGACACAATAAAAGCTTTTTCCATTCTTTTATTAACCGATTTATGTATAGGATTCCATTCACCCCACGGTTGGGAACTAATGATTGGTTCTGTTTATAAAGATTTTGGATTTGCTCATAACGATCAAATTATATCTGGCCTTGTTTCCACTTTTCCAGTCATTATCGATACAATTTTGAAATATTTGATTTTCCGTTATTTAAATCGTGTATCTCCGTCACTTGTAGTGATTTATCATTCAATGAATGACTGAAAAATGATCAAAAAATCTCATTAAAATCTTTGTTATTTTGTACACATACACATAAGCAAAATATTCAAAATCTTACTTTATTGTATCTTTCTTTATATTATTTTATCTTTACTGTAATATAATATTATTATTTATTTTTTTATCTTTCTTTACTTTATTATATTGAATTTATTTTTTTTTTTCTATACATCACATACATCACATCCAAGGTATTCTCTTCCTATATCTTATATTTTAGTAAAAATTTTTCAGTAACTACCAGTATCGTGGATAGGGACCTATACTAGCGACCTACCTAATTTTATTGTAGAAATTTTCAGGATCAATGATTGGACCATGCAAACTCGAAAAACCTTTTCTTGGATAAAGGAAGAGATTACTTATTCCATTTCCGTATCACTTATGATATGTATAATAACTTGGGCATCCATTTCAAATGCATATCCGATTTTTGCACAGCAGGGTTATGAAAACCCACGCGAAGCAACTGGCCGTATTGTATGTGCCAATTGTCATTTAGCTAATAAACCGGTAGATATTGAGGTTCCACAAGAGGTACTTCCTGATACTGTATTTGAAGCAGTTGTTCGAATTCCTTATGATATGCAACTGAAACAAGTTCTTGCTAATGGAAAAAAGGGGGCTTTGAATGTGGGGGCTGTTCTTATTTTACCTGATGGGTTTGAATTAGCCCCTTCCAATCGTATTTCGCCAGAGATGAAAGAAAAGATAGGAAATCTGTCGTTTCAGAGTTATCGCCCCACTAAAAAAAATATTCTTGTGATAGGTCCTGTTCCAGGTCAGAAATATAGTGAAATTACCTTTCCGATTCTTTCTCCGGACCCCTCCACTAAGAAAGATGTTCACTTTTTAAAATATCCCATATATGTAGGCGGAAACAGAGGAAGGGGTCAGATTTATCCCGACGGGAGCAAGAGTAACAATACGGTTTATAATGCTACAGCCGCAGGTATAGTAAGCAAAATAATACGAAAAGAAAAAGGGGGGTACGAAATAACCATAACAGATGCGTCAGAGGGACGTCAAGTGATTGATATTATACCTCCAGGACCGGAACTTCTTGTTTCAGAAGGCGAATCCATCAAAGTTGATCAACCATTAACAAGTAATCCTAATGTAGGTGGATTTGGTCAGGGGGATGCGGAAATAGTACTTCAGGC